CAAATTACATAGAGAATATAGATAGTATTGTCTAGAATCTAGAATGATAAACAAATGAAAGACTTTCAAAAGATTTCATCCAATTCAAAATTTCATAATGACTGGGTTGACCTTGAAAATTCAATCATTGAAATTTAAAAACAATGGGATTGGTTGGATGGTACCAAGAAAATCGATTATGAACTTTCATTTATTATGAAATATTGACATTTATTATGAAATATGAAGAAAATTACCCGATCAACTTGCTTAGTTTTCGAACTTTTTTTTTTGAAAAAAAAAACGGATATTTTTCAATATGACAAGAACGCCTGCCCCCTCTGATACTGAGGTTTCTGGACTTGAAAACAAACATCTGGGGCGTATCACGCAAATAATCGGTCCGGTACTGGATGTAGTTTTTTCACCAGGGAAGATGCCTTTTATTTACAACGCTCTGATAGTTCAAGGTCGAGATACGGCTGGCCAACAAATTAACGTAACTTGTGAAGTACAGCAATTATTAGGAAATAATCGAATTAGAGCTGTAGCTATGAGTGCTACAGATGGTCTAAAGAGAGGAATGGAAGTGATTGACACGGGAGCTGCTCTAAGTGTTCCAGTCGGCGGAGCAACCCTTGGTCGAATTTTCAACGTCCTTGGAGAGCCTATTGATAATTTGGGTCCTATAGATACTCGCACAACATCTCCTATTCATAGATCTGCGCCTGCCTTTATACAGTTAGATACACAATTATCCATTTTTGAAACAGGAATTAAAGTAGTTGATCTTTTAGCTCCTTATCGCCGTGGCGGAAAAATAGGACTTTTCGGTGGAGCTGGAGTAGGTAAAACAGTCCTCATTATGGAATTGATCAATAACATTGGAAAAGCTCATGGAGGTGTATCCGTATTTGGCGGAGTAGGTGAGCGTACTCGCGAGGGAAATGATCTTTATATGGAAATGAAAGAATCCGGAGTAATTAATGAAAAAAATATTGCGGAATCAAAAGTAGCTCTAGTCTACGGTCAAATGAATGAACCGCCCGGAGCTCGTATGAGAGTTGGTTTAACTGCCCTAACTATGGCAGAATATTTCCGAGATGTCAATGAGCAGGACGTCCTTCTATTTATCGACAATATCTTCCGTTTTGTCCAAGCCGGATCCGAAGTATCGGCCTTATTGGGCCGAATGCCTTCCGCTGTGGGTTATCAACCCACTCTGGGTACTGAAATGGGTACTTTACAAGAAAGAATTACTTCTACCAAAGAAGGGTCTATAACTTCTATTCAAGCAGTTTATGTACCTGCAGACGATTTGACCGATCCTGCTCCTGCCACGACATTTGCACATTTGGATGCAACTACTGTACTATCAAGAGGATTAGCTGCCAAAGGTATCTATCCAGCAGTAGATCCTTTAGATTCAACGTCAACCATGCTCCAACCTCGGATCGTCGGTGAAGAACATTATGGAACTGCGCAAAGAGTTAAACAAACGTTACAACGTTACAAAGAACTTCAGGACATCATCGCTATTCTTGGGTTGGACGAATTATCCGAAGAGGATCGCTTAACCGTAGCAAGAGCACGAAAAATTGAACGTTTCTTATCACAACCTTTTTTCGTAGCAGAAGTATTTACCGGTTCCCCAGGGAAATATGTTGGTCTAGCAGAATCAATTAGAGGATTTCAATTGATTCTTTCTGGAGAATTAGATAGTTTTCCTGAACAAGCCTTTTATTTGGTGGGTAATATCGATGAAGCTACTGCGAAGGCTACGAACTTAACTTAGAAATGGAGAACTAATTCAAGAAATGACTTTAAATCTTTGTGTACTGACCCCAAATCAAATTGTTTGGGATTCAGAAGTGAAAGAAATTATTTTATCTACTAATAGTGGACAAATTGGGGTATTAAAAAATCATGCGCCTATTGCCACAGCTTTAGATATAGGTATTTTGAGAATACGCCTTAACGACCGATGGTTAACGATGGCTCTGATGGGCGGTTTTGCTAGAATAGGCAATAATGAGATCACTATTTTAGTAAATGATGCAGAAAGGGGTAGTGACATTAATCCACAAGAAGCACAACAAACTCTTAAAATAGCAGAAGCTAACTTGAAGAAGGCTAAAGGAAAGAGACAAACAATTGAAGCAAATCTAGCTCTCCGGCGAGCTAGGACACGAGTAGAGGCTATCAATATGATCTCGTAACAAATTGGTGCAGCAAAAAAATAGAAAAAAAAAAAAGATATAAAATGACAATAAAAAAAATAGTGAGTAGAAAAACTTATTAGATACCGGAATTCATGGTATCTAATAAGTTCTACTAATCCCTTACCTACTATTGGATTCGAACCAATGACTACTGCCGTATGAAAGCAATACTCTAACCCCTGAGTTAAGTAGGTCATTCATTTATCATCCTAAATAAAAAAAAGTAGCTGTCTATCATGGATTATAATATTTTCTATCAATATAAAGACATACAAAAATAGAGAAATGAAATAATGACG